ATTCCTGAATAATCTAATCTTTCAATTATTAAACCATTTCATTTTACCAAGTTCCACGTTAGCCAGATTAGTCAACATTTATATGTTTCGATGCAACAACAAGATTTTATTTTTAACAAGTAGTTTTGTTGGTTGGTTAATTGGTCACATTTTATTCATGAAATGGGTTGGATTGGTATTATTCTGGATACGGCAAAATCATTCTATTCGATCTAATAAGTATCTTGTGTCAGAATTGAGAAATTCTATGGCTCGAATCTTTAGTATTCTCTTATTTATCACCTGTGTCTACTATTTAGGCAGAATGCCGTCGCCTATTGTTACTAAGAAACTGAAAGAGAAAGAAACCTCAGAAACGGAAGAAGGGGGAGAAAGAAAGGAAGAAAGCGATGTAGAAACAACTTCCGAAATGAAGGAGACTAAACAGGAACAAGAGGGATCCATCGAAGAAAACCCTTCCCTTTTTTCGGAAGAAAGGGAGGATCTGGACAAAATAGATGAAACGGAAGAGATCCGAGTGAATGGAAAGGAAAAAACAAAGGATGAATTTCACTTTAAAGAGGTACGCTATCAAGATCAAGATAGCCCAGTTTACGAAGATTATGATCTGGAGACCCATCAAGAGAATTGGGAATTGGGAAGACTGAAAGAAGAGAAAAAGAAAAGAATGAATATGTGGGTTGAAAAAACTTTTGTCACTTTTCTTTTCGATTTTAAGCGATGGAATCGTCCATTACGATATATAAAAAATAAGAAATTAGAAAATGCTTTACGCAATGAAATGTCACAATTTTTTTTTTTTACATGTACAAGTGATGGGAAACAAATAATATCCTTTACATATCCGCCCAGTTTATCGACTTTTTCGGAAATGCTAGAACAAAGAATTTCTTTATACATAATAGAAAAACTATACGACGAAGATCTTTATAATTCTTGGATTTATACTAATGAAAAAAAAAAGTGCAATTTGAACAATGAATTGAAAAGACGAATCCAAATTCTAGAAAAAAATGAGGGATCCTCTAGTCTGGATATGCTTGAAAAAAGAACCATATTATGTGATGATGAAAAAAAAAAAAAATGCTTGCCAAAAGCATATGATCCTTTTTTCAACGGACCATATCGAGGAACGAGAAAAGAATTAGATTCATGCGTAATCATGAATACTTATACAGATACAGAAAATTTAGTAGAATTTTTTTTTCTAAATAAGATTCATGATCTACTTATTAATGATTCTGTAGAACTCCACCGTCAATCATTTTTGAATTCTAAAGAAGAAAAAGGAATTGATTCAGAAAGTCAAGCAAAATATTTGCAATTTGTATTTGATGTAATTACAACACATACAAAAGATCAAAAAACAATGAAAAAAAAATCTATTGGAATTAGAATAGAAGAAGTCAGTAAAAAGGTTTCTCGATGGTCATACAAATTAACCGAGAATTTGGAAGAAGAGGAAGAAGAAAATGGAGAAGAATTGGAGGAAGACGATCATGAGATTCATTCAAGAAGAGCCAAACTTGTGATAATTTATAACGATAATGATCAGAATACCAATTCTATTTCTATTTCTAGTATTCAGAATACTAGTAACAATGATAAAAACGATGATCCAATGGAAGAGGGAGAGGTGGCTTTGATACGTTACTCACAACAATCGGATTTTCGTCGCAATCTAATCAAAGGATCCATGCGCGCTCAAAGACGTAAAACAGTTATTTGGGACCTCTTTCAAGTAAATGTACATTCCCCACTTTTTTTGGATCGTCTAGACAAAATGTTTTTTTTTTCGTCTTTTGATATCAACGAAATGAAGAATCTAATTTTTAGGAATTGGATGGGCAGAGAACAAGAATCAGAATTAAAAATTTCCTATTTTGAAAATGACGATAAAAAAGAAGAAAAGAAGAAAGAGGAAAAAAGATATAAAAACGAACAGATAGAAATATCAGAAGCTTGGGATGCTTTTATATTCACTCAAGTAATAAGAAGTTTGATGTTAATAACCCAATCTTTTCTTAGAAAATACATTCTATTGCCTTCATTAATAATAGCCAAAAACCTTTTCCGTATGTTATTATTCCAAATTCCCGAGTGGGACGAGGATTTTAAGGAATGGAATAGAGAAATCCATATTAAATGCACCTATAATGGTGTTCAATTATCAGAAACAGAATTTCCCCAAGATTGGTTAATAGATGGTATTCAGATAAAGATTCTATATCCTTTCTGTCTAAAACCTTGGAGAAAATCTAAGGCACAATCTCATCATAGAGATCTAATGAAAGAAAAAGAGAAAAAAACAAATTTTTGTTTTTTAACAGTCTGGGGAATGGAAGCGGAACTTCCCTTTGGTTCTCCTCGAAAACGACCTTTTTTTTTTGAACCTATTTATAAAGAACTCCAAAAAAGAAAAAAAAAGGTGAAAAATAAATTTTCAAAAGTTTTAAAATCTTTAAATAAAAGAAATAAAAAAATAAAATCCTTTCTAAAAATTAGAAAAGAAAAAACAAAAGGGGTCGTTCAAATTATCAAACTAATAATGAAAAAACTGGAGAAAGTAAATCCAATTTTCTTATTTAAATTAAGGAAAGAAAAAGTATATGAACCAAACGAAAACAAAAAAGATTTCAAAAGAGATAATAAGATTCTTCGCGAATCGTCCGTTCTAAATCGAACGATGAATTGGTTAAATTATTCACTAATAGAAAAAAGAATGAAAGACCTTTCTGATAAGACAATCAAAATAAGGAATCAAATTGAACAAACCGCAAAAGACAAGAAAAAAAAAGAAATAGTTCTAATTTCTGATAATAAAGGATCGGGATCACAGAAACATATTTTGAAAATATTAAAAAGGAAAAATATCCGATTAATGCGTAAATCACACTACTTTATCAAATCATTCATTGAAAAGATATACATAGATATTTTGCTATGTACCATTACCGTTTCTAAGATAAATGTACAACTTTTCTTTGAATCAACAAAAAAGATCTTTACTAAATCCATTTACAACAATGAAATAAATCAAGAACAAGAAGGAATTGATGAAACAAATCAAAATACAATGAATTTTCTTTTGACTATAAAAAAATTCAAATCGTTTTCAAATACTGATAATACTACGAATAGCAATCAAAATTCCAATACTTATTGGAACTTATCTTCCCTGTCCCAAGCATATGTTTTTTACAAAATATCACAAAACCAATTACTTAATAAGTATCAATTGAGACCTGTACTTAAATATCAAGGGAGCTATCCTTTTTTTAAGGATAATTTAAAAGACTATTGTATGATACATGGAATATTTAACTCACATAATAAAATTCATACGTATGTAATGAACGAATGGAAAAATTGGTTAAAAGGTCATTATCAATACGATTTATCTCAAAAAAAAAGGTCTCCATTAGTACCTAAAGAATGGCGAAATAGAATCAATAAACATCGTATGATTCAAAACAAGGAATCAAACCAATTGGATTTATATCAAAAATACCAATTTATTTATTCCATGAATAAAGATGACTATGCAGCAAATTCATTTATGAGTCAAAAAGACAAATGGAAAAAACATTACAGATATGATCTTTTCTCATATAAATACATAAACCTTCCTAATTTATACATTTCTGGATCAACATTAGAAATAAACGGGGACCAAGAAATTCCATCTCATTTCAATATATCGAAACCTGAATCATTTTATGTCTTGGTAAGTATACCTAGTAATAATTATCTAGAAAAAGGATATCTTATTGATAGGAATACAAATTTGGATAGAAAATATCTTGATTGTAGAATTCTTGATCCTTGTTTTATAAATAATATTGAGATCTGGACCGATGTACATATGGGTATCAAGATTCAGAAAGATACTAAAACTGAAATTAAGAATTTCAAAAAAATGGAAAAAAAAGATCTTTTTTTTCCTACAATTCATCAAGAGATCAAACCATGCAATCAAAAAAGTTTCTTTTTTGATTGCATGGGAATGAATAAAGAAAGGTTCTATGATACCGCATCAAATCATGATACTATATCCAATCTAGAAACTTGGTTCTTCCCAGAATTTGTGCTACTTTTTGATGTATATAAAATTAAACCTTGGATCATCCCAATCAAATCACTCTTTTTTCATTTTTCTATAAATGAAAAAAGTAAAAGCATTAACGTAAATCCAAAGAAATCATCTAATAAAAAAAAAGATCGTGAATTAGGAAATTCCAAGCAGGAAGAGAATGAACAACAGGTCCAAGGAAATCTTGTATGGAATCTACGAAAAATCAAAAAAGAAAATCAAAAAACTGTTGAAGAAGATTACGCAAGATTAGAAATGAAAAAGGTTCTAAAAAAGAAACAATATAAGAGCAAGAATGAAATGGAACTAGATTTCTTTTTGAAAAAATATTTACTTTTTCAACTAAGATGGGCTGATCCCTTGAAGAAAGAAATAATGAAAAATATCAGGATATATTGTCTCCTACTTAGACTAAGAAATCCAAAGGAAATTGCTATATCTTCGATTCAAAGAGGTGAAATAAATATAGATGAAATGCTGATTCAAAAGGACCTAGTTCTTGCAGAATTGATAAGAAAGGGAATATTTATTATTGAACCAATTTGTCTATCTATACAAAGGAAAGGAAAATATATTATATATCAAACTATGGATATTTCATTGGTCGATAAGAAAAAGCATAAAACAAAGAAAAAATACACAAAAAAAAGATATATTGAGAAAGGGGGGTTTGAAAAATCCATTGCACGACACAGCAACATATTTTTGAGTGGAGACAAAAATCATTATGATTTACTTGTTCCTGAAAATATTCTATCTCCCAGACGTCGTAGAGAATTTCGAATTCGAATTTGTTTCAATTCCCGGAATTTTCATGTTGTGGATAGAAATACAAGATTTTGCAATGAAAACAAAATAAGAAACTGTGGACAATTTTTGAATGAGGACAAACATATTAATACAGATAGAAAAGATTTCATGAAAGTCAAATTGTTTCTTTGGCCCAATTTTCGATTAGAAGATGTAGCTTGTATGAATCGCTATTGGTTTGATACCAATAACAGCAGTCGTTTCAGTATGTCAAGAATACATATGTATTCACAATTCAGAATGAATTCAATTCCAATGAAAAATGAAAAAAATCTATAGTGGATTTCCTACATATCGTGTAACATATTTGGTAGATTAATAGATGAAAGCCGAAACATATACACTGTGTAACATTCTACTACATGATGCTGATTTCATAGTGTATCAATTTTCATTAGGAATAACGGAATCCTTTTAAGTAAAATAAAAAGAAATTGTTTTCTTTCGTGAATACATATATGTTTTGTATATTTGGATCAAATATACAAAACATAGAAACATAAACCACATAAAGAAAAAACAAAGTAGTATATGAATGAAATCCAATTTTGATGTATACTAGATGAAAATAACTGACATAAGAAATATTCTTATTTTTCCTGATCCGTAAAATTCACAGAAAAGAAAGATAGAAATCTTAATTTATGGTCAAAAATTCATTTATCTCAGTTATTACACAAGAAGAAAAAGAAGAAAATAGTGGGTCTGTTGAATTTCAAGTATTCCATTTCACCAGTAAGATACGGAGACTTACTTCACATTTAGAATTGCACAAAAGAGATTTTTTATCGCAAAGAGGTCTACGAAGAATTCTGGGAAAACGTCAACGATTATTGACTTATTTGTCAAAGAAAAAGAAAGTGCGTTATAAGAAATTAATGGATCAGTTAGATATTCGGGAACCAAAAACTCGTTAATTAAATTTGAATTTATTATTTGAGTTTCTTATTATTTTATTCTTATTATCCTTGTTATTTTTTCTTTTTTTCATTCTTTTCTTATTTTATTAGTTTCAGTTATTATTTTTTTTTTCATTAATGACTACTATCCCAGATACGTCATGGTCCGGAATTTCTCGGACTACAAGATCAAATCAGATTATAGAACAGGACTTAATAAGTAACGTTCAACAAATTGGGATTCATTTATCCACAGATTTTTATCTCCCTTTTGAACTCATTTCTATAATTCTTTTAGTTTCTTTGATAGGTGCAATTACTATGGCTCGTCAATAATAGAATTCTAATATAATAAGAAATAAGAACTTCCTTTTTTAAAATTAAAGAATGAAAATGGATTTAATCTATTTTGTTTCAATCTACTGTGAATATCTTCTTTTGTTATGTAATTCTTCTAGTCTAGTCAACTGAATCGGTTTCATTTTTGTTCATATTGAAATCAATCGAGATAGATGAGGGATTTATCAATGATGTTAGAGCATGTACTTTTTCTAAGTGTTTATTTATTTTCTATCGGTATCTATGGACTGATCACAAGCCGAAGCATGGTTAGAGCACTTATGTGTCTTGAGCTTATACTGAATTCGGTGAATATAAATCTTGTCACATTTTCCGATATATTTAATAGTCGGCAATTAAAAGGAGAAATCTTCTCAATCTTTGTTATAGCTATTGCGGCTGCTGAAGCAGCTATTGGGCTAGCTATTGTTTCGTCGATCCATCAAAATCAACTCGTATCAATAAATCGAATTTGCTGAATAATTAGTTAGAATTCTTCTATTTTCACATAGAAATCAAAACATAAGACTTTTAGATAGAATATTCTAAATAGAATCTAATTCTAATAGAATTAGAATAATAAGATAATATAATATTAGATAGAATATTTTTATTTTTCTTTCTTCTCTTTTTTCATATAGATTTATGATTTATAGTTACGAACTTATTCTATAACTAACCTAATAACAAACGTATTTATCTGATATTCTGATATATAATATATCAGAATATCCTTAATTTAATTCTATTTCTATATAATAGAAAGATAGGAAAATTCACATGAATTGAATTCGTAAACTCATATTTCATGATTATTGAAATGGAAATCAAAGTATCTTGGCCCTTTCTCATAAACAGATTAGAAAATCTATTGATTCTTCAAATTTTGATAAATCATTGATTCGTCTGGTGTCTACAATAGAAAATCTATGATTTATTTCATTTTCTTATCTTATTTTACCAGATCGAAAATCTTTTGTGTTCAAAACTGGAATTTATAGACCCAATGTCACATTCAGTAAAGATTTATGATACATGTATAGGATGTACCCAATGTGTTCGAGCTTGCCCCACGGATGTATTGGAAATGATACCTTGGGACGGATGTAAAGCTAAGCAAATTGCTTCTGCGCCAAGAACCGAGGATTGTGTAGGTTGTAAAAGATGTGAATCCGCTTGTCCAACGGATTTTTTGAGTGTCCGTGTTTATTTATGGCATGAAACAACTCGCAGCATGGGTCTTTCTTATTGATATGTGACAAAAAACTCCACTTGAATCATTTGATTCCTCTTTACCGACAAAACCTCGTGCTCGGGAGAAGAATAATCTATTTTCTTTTCTCGAGTACGGACTTTTCTGGTCTAATTTTATCTTGTCTTTATCACGAGTTCTTTTCCTTGGTTAACAATACTTCTTGTTTTGCCCATATTCGCGGGTTCTTCAATTGTCTTTTTCCCTCATAAGGGAAATAAGGTGTATAGGTGGTATACTCTATGTATATGTATCCTAGAGCTCCTTCTAATGACCTATGTATTTTGTTATCATTTCCAATTGGACGATCCATTAATCCAATTGAAGGAGGATTATAAATGGATCAATCTTTTTGATTTTCACTGGAGACTGGGAACCGATGGACTTTCCATAGGACCCATTTTACTGACAGGATTTATCACTACTTTAGCTACTTTAGCAGCTTGGCCAGTTACTCGAAATCCGCGATTCTTCTATTTCTTGATGTTAGCAATGTATAGTGGCCAAATAGGATCATTTTCTTCTCGAGACCTTTTACTTTTTTTCATCATGTGGGAATTAGAATTAATTCCTGTTTACTTACTTTTATCCATGTGGGGAGGAAAAAAACGCCTGTACTCGGCTACAAAGTTTCTTTTGTGCACTGCCGGAGGTTCCATTTTTCTCTTAATAGGAGTTCTAGGTATGGGTTTATATGGTTCCAATGAACCAACATTAGATTTAGAAAAATTAGCTAATCAATCGTATCTTGCAGCATTGGAAATAATACTCTATTTTGGTTTTCTTATTGCTTATGCTGTCAAATCGCCGATGATACCCCTACATACATGGTTACCAGATACCCACCCACAGGGAAGCACATTACAGTACATGTATGCTTTTAGCTGGAATATTATTAAAGATGGGAGCATATGGATTGATTCGGATCAATAAGGAATTATTAGCTCACGCTCATTCTAGATTATCTCCCTGGTTGGTGATAGTAGGAATAATACAAATCATTTATGCAGCTTCAACTTCTCTCGGTCAACGCAATTGAAAAAAAAAGGGAAGGGTGAATTATAATTGTAATGAGATACATCTAAAGTTTTTGAGAACCTTTTGAATAATTCCTCTATTTAAACGGTTCTCAAAAACTCGCACAAATTTTCATTGCATTGTGTATCAGACGATTTTTTTATGTATTCTTCATGTATTTTCTTTTATTCAATTATATATTCATTGGAATGAACCATAACTATGGAACCCAATTCCTAATAGATTGATCCCAAAATAGCATATCCAAATTAGGAGAAATCCTATAGAAGCTACAAATGCCGAATTTGTCCCTTGATCTTGCAATTTTGGATTTGTTCTAGTATGTAAATAAATTGCAAATATGGTCCAAGTAATAAATGCCCAAGTTTCCTTAGGGTCCCAATTCCAATAAGAACCCCATGCTTCATTAGCCCATACTGCTCCAGAAAGAATGCCTATGGTTAAAAAGGTAAACCCTAAACTAATGACACGATAACTCCAATAATCCAAACGCTGAATTAATTGATATTTGTAAAAATTTTGAAATGAGAAGAAAGAAGTATTTTTTAATACACTTCCTTTTTGGTTCAAATATTCCATATCACCAAAGAAAAACGACTTCCTTAAACTGAAAAAATTCTTGTTTTTCAAAAAAGAATCGATTCTTTTTTGAAATGTAATCACTATAAGAGCAACTGATAATAATGATCCGCATAAAAGAGCTGCATAGCTCAATAGCATCATACTGACATGCATCATTAACCACTGAGATTGTAGAGCAGGTACTAATATTGCGGGTTGATGCATTTCAGTTGAAAGACCTGACGTGGCGAAACCTTGGGTAAAAATGGCACTTGGTGCAGTTATTGCGCTTAAATCATTTTTATGATTCCCAAGATACGGAATCATATGAATAATGGATAAACTCCATGAAAGGAAGATTAATGATTCGTATAAATTACTTAAGGGAAAATGTCCCGAAGAAATCCAACGAATAACTAAAAACCCTGTTATAGAGAAAAAAGTAGCTATCATCCCTTTTTCTGACGAATTATGTAATCCTTCGATTTCGTAGACTAATAAGTTCATCAAATGAATCAGAATCACAATTGAGATGATCGAAAAGGAAATATGAGTTAATATATGTTCTAAGGTTGCAAATATCATAAAGAAGAGTCCCTTTTAAATAATTGAAATTGGGGAGGGGATTAAATAGAATCTAAAAGAGAATATTTAAAATATTCTCTTTTAGATTCTATTAGATCTATTGTGTCTATATTATTAATATGAATAATTCTTTATGCCGCCACTCGGACTCGAACCGAGATGCTCTAGCACTGCTTCCTAAGAGCAGCGTGTCTACCAATTTCACCATGGCGGCTTACCTTAAATAATAAGAATATAATAAGAATAATATATATATATATATATAATATAGTAAATTCATGTTGAATTATCGATATTCAATAGAGTTTAGGAAACAATGAAGAAAGATGCATTTCCATTCATCTGGAAATGTTAAATATCAAGAAAATATCAATAATACTTAATTAGTATCTTCGTAAGTTCAGTTTGAATAATCAACTTTTC